TAAAAGAGATTGAGCCGAAGAAAAATACAAGGACTTTATATAATATATATATTTTGGATTTAAGATCTTGTATATCTATACTTGGTATATCTATATAAGTATAGATATATCCAAAATAAATAAAATAAAAGACTAAGCAACTCAAAAGTTTCTATTGTTGTGGTGGATCCATAATTAATCCTATGGATCAGGATTGGAGTATTTTTTTATATCCTGTAGTTTTGACCCACGAATCGAGCCAAGTATCACACACAACCCCTTACTACCTCATCCCATCCTGTATATTGTCCTTTTCGGTCTATGTCGGAATAGAAATCTATTATTCGACGAGTTTTACGAAAAAATTCTTCATAAGCAAAAGAACAAATAGTTTTTTTTTTTTTTACAAATTTAACACGACATGGGAAACTCCTTTTCTATTTCTAACCGAAAAAGGTTCCATCATATAATATATAATGAAGTGAGAGCCCGGATTCCCACAAAAAGGAATCGTTTCTTTCAATCCTCGCGCATTCTTAGTTATAGTTAATAATCCTAGTGATTGGATTTAGATGCTTATTCTGATAAGAAATGAAATATTCAAACGATTTTTTTTTTATTTTTATCGAATGACTATTCATCTCTTTTATTTTTATGTAAATTGGGGGCAAAAAAGCTCTATGGAAAAACGGTGGTTCAATTCAATGTTGTCTAATGAAGAGTTCAAATTCAGGTGTGGACTAAGTCAAGCAATGGACAGTCTTGGTCCTATTGAAAGTACCGGCGGAAGTAGAAGTAAAGACCAGGTTATAACTGATACGGGTAAAAACATTCCTCATTCGAGTGATAGTGGCAGTAATGTTGATCATTTATTTGGCGCTAGGAATTTCATCTCTGATGACACCTTTTTAGTTAGGGATAGTAACGGGGACAGTTATTCCATATATTTTGATATTGAAAATCAGATTTTTGAGATTGACAATGATCCCTCGTTTTTGGATGAAGTAGAAAGTTCGTTTTATAGTTATCTGAATAATGAATCCAAGAGTGACGACCCCCACTCTGATCATTGCATGTATGATACTAAATATAGTTGGAATAATCACATTAATAGTTGCATTGACAGTTATCTTCGTTCTCAAATCCGTATTGATAGTAGCGACAATTACATTGATAGTTACATTTATGGCGAAAGTGGAAATAGTAGTGAAAGCAAAAATTACAATACTAATACAAAGGATAGTGATTTAACTCAAAGTTCGGATGATCTCGATGTAACTCAAAAGTACAGGCATTTATGGGTCCAATGCGAAAATTGCTATGGATTAAATTATAAGAAATTTTTTAAGTCAAAAATGAATATTTGTGAGCAATGTGGATCTCATTTGAAAATGAGTAGTTCAGATAGAATCGAACTTTTGATTGATCCGGGTACTTGGGGTCCTTTGGATGAAGACATGGTTTCTCTGGATCCCATTGAATTTCATTCGGAGGAGGAACCTTATAAAGATCGTATTGATTCTTATCAAAGAAAGACGGGATTAACTGAAGCTGTTCAAACAGGTATAGGTCAGCTAAATGGTATTCCCATAGCAATTGGAGTTATGGATTTTCAGTTTATGGGGGGTAGTATGGGATCTGTAGTAGGCGAGAAAATAACCCGTTTGATCGAATATGCTACAAATAAAGTTCTACCTCTTATTCTAGTGTGTGCTTCTGGAGGAGCACGTATGCAAGAAGGAAGTTTGAGCTTGATGCAAATGGCTAAAATATCCTCTGCCTTATATAATTATCAATTAAATAAAAGGCTATTTTATGTATCCATCCTTACATCTCCTACTACTGGTGGGGTGACAGCTAGTTTTGGTATGTTAGGGGATATCATTATTGCCGAACCCAATGCTTACATTGCATTTGCGGGTAAAAGAGTAATTGAACAAACATTGAATAAGACAGTACCTGAGGGTTCACAAACGGCTGAATACTTATTCCATAAGGGCTTATTCGACCCAATTGTACCACGTAATCCTTTAAAGGGTGTTCTGAGTGAGTTATTTCAGCTCCATACTTTCTTTCCTTTGACTTTGAATACAAATTCAATCAAGTAGCGTTTTTAAAATTTTATTGTGAATTAATTATCAGAATCAAAGTGAAAATCAGAAGAATGAGGTTTGCGTTTTCTTTGGTGACATAAGATCGAATTGTAATAAAGAATCAAACAAAAATTGCCAATTGTTTTTACCATGTTCTTGATTAGTAATAGTAGTAATCAGACAGTAAGATAAAAGAGCGGATTGGATTCTTCTTTTCACGAAATTAAGCAAGGTAAAATAAAACGAATTTCATGTTATCCTTTACGTATGTATAGATAATAGAAATAGAATTCAAATATAGATCGAAATAGAAAGAGACGTCTTGCATTTTTATATATCTCCCGCCAACTCCCATTTTTAGTAAAAACGGAGTCGGATTCTAACGAGAATCTTTCGGAAATTTGTAAGAAACTTTTTCTTTTTCATTTCGTTCTACATTACTTGCACTTATTATATACTTACTTATAGTTATAGTATAATTATTATAAGATATCTTTAATAAACTATTAATAATAACAGGTACAAATATTTAATCGAGGTACCCATCCTATGACAACTCTTAACTTACCCTCTATTTTTGTGCCTTTGGTGGGTCTAGTATTTCCAGCAATTGCAATGGCTTCTTTATCTCTTCATGTTCAAAAAAACAAAATTTTTTAGATTTGATGGGCCCCAACCTCACCCATTTCTTTTTCAAGGCTTAGACTTGGATCATAACACGAATAAATATTTATGGTATAAACTTCCTACGAATATACATGTGGAAAATTTACGGGTAAATGAATTTTAATTCGATATATATATTATAGTATAGTTTAAGATAAAAATAGATTGGAATCCGCCGATGCCGATGTCTGAACCGGAAAGTCCATATATCTAAATGTATGTAGATCTCCATAGGAGAGTCTAAGAAGGGGATGTTCTTATTTTAGATCGAACCAATTCAATTTGATGAATTATCCCGAAAGGTTCACGCCCGAATAGTGCTAGTTGATGAGAGTTACTTCGGAAACAAAAAAAAGAGTAAAGTCAAATTCGTTTGGGTTATTCTCTCAATTTCAATAAAAAGCACCTGGATCTAGTATGAGTTGGCGATCAGAACATATATGGATAGAACTTATAGCGGGATCTCGAAAAACAAGTAATTTCTGCTGGGCTTTTATCCTTTTTTTCGGTTCATTAGGATTTTTGTTGGTTGGAATTTCCAGTTATCTTGGTAGAAATTTGATATCTTTATTTCCATCTCAGCAAATCCTTTTTTTTCCGCAGGGGATCGTGATGTCTTTCTATGGAATCGCGGGTCTTTTTATTAGTTCCTATTTGTGGTGCACAATTTCGTGGAATGTGGGTAGTGGTTATGATCGATTCGATCGAAAAGAGGGAATAGTGCGTATTTTTCGTTGGGGATTTCCTGGAAAAAATCGTCGCATCTTCCTCCGATTCCTTATGAAAGAAATTCAGTCCATCAGAATAGAAGTTAAAGAGGGTATTTATGCCCGCCGTGTCCTTTATATGGAAATCAAGGGCCGGGGGTCCGTTCCTTTGACTCGTACCGACGAGAATTTGACTCCGCGAGAAATTGAACAAAAAGCTGCGGAATTGGCCTATTTCTTGCGTGTACCAATTGAAGTATTTTGAAATGATAAAAAGTTTTCTTTCCTTTCTTATCATTATCAGAAGGAAAATCCTCTCCCCTTTTCGATAGTTATAGCATAAAGCATAACTTATTTATTAACGGAGGGTTTACTCATAATGCTCATTCAAGCCAAAGTAGACGTATATGGTATGGAACAGCCATCAAAAACGAAATTTATTTATTGTTATTATTTCTTCACTTGAAGCGGGCTCTTACTTTTTTTCTTTTCTTTCTAGATTCAAGAATTAACCAACGAATCGCAAAACAAACAAACGGGGACTAGATTCTTAGGTTCAATACCTTGTAATAGAACTCATGCTTAATAGAAATCTTAGATCATATGGAATCGACGAAAGGGGCGGGTTCATTAAAAATTCACAGACGAAAAAAATGGCAAAAAAGAAAGCAGTCACTCCCCTTCTATATCTTGTATCTATAGTCTTTTTGCCCTGGGGGATCTCTCTCTCATTTCAAAAAAGTCTGGCATCTTGGGTTACTAATTGGTGGAATACTACACAATCCGAAACCTTTTTGAATGATATTCAAGAAAAGAGTATTATAGAAAAATTCATGGAATTAGAGGAACTCATCTTGTTGGATGAAATGATAAAAGAATACCCGGAGACATATCTACAAAAACTGAGTATAGGAATCCACAAAGAAACGATCCAATTAATCAAGATGCACAACGAGGGTCGGATCCATACGATTTTACACTTATCGACAAATATAGTCTGTTTCGTTATTCTAGTTGGTTATTCTATTCTAGGTAATGAAGAACTTGTTATTCTTAACTCGTGGGTTCAGGAATTCCTATATAACTTAAGCGACACAATAAAAGCTTTTTCTATTCTTTTATTAACGGATTTATGTATCGGATTCCATTCACCCCACGGTTGGGAACTAATGCTGGGTTCTGTCTACAAAGATTTTGGATTTACTCATAATGATCAAATTATATCGGGCCTTGTTTCCACTTTTCCAGTCATTCTAGATACAATTTTAAAATATTGGATCTTCCGTTATTTAAATCGTGTATCTCCGTCACTTGTAGTGATTTATCATTCAATGAATGACTGAAAAAGATATGAATCCAAATATATTTATTCTAATATTTGTTAGTTTGGTTTGGGCATAAGCAAGCAAGGCGCTTAAAACTGTACTTCCTCGTTCTATTTAGACCCATCCGGGGATTCCTCCTATATTCCAGTAAAATTATTTCAGTAAATAGCAGAATCTTGGATAGGAAACTAACTATATTAGCGACCTACCTAATTTATTGTAGAAATTTT